AATCCTTTGTATAGACGTTGGGGGGGACGGACACTAAGATGGAACAGGCCCGCTAATATACCCAATGTACCTGCTGCAATATGATGAGAGGCTATTCCTCCCGGAACAAAAGGATCAAACCCTTCCACACCCCACGCTGGATTAACAGATTGTACCCTTCCGGTTAATCCATAAGGATCAGACACCCATATTCCAGGACCATATAATCCTGTTACATGAAATGCACCAAAACTAAAGCAAGCCACCCCTGCAAGAAATAAATGAATTCCAAAAATCTTCGGTAAATCCAAAGAAGGTTTTCCTGTACGTTCATCACAAAATATTTCTAGATCCCAATACACCCAATGCCAAATAGCGGCCAAAAAGCATAAGCCAGAAAACACAATATGTGCTCCGGCCACACCTTCGTAACTCCAAATACCCGGATTCGTTATAGTCCCTCCTGTGATACTCCAACCGCCCCATGAATTGGTTATTCCTAAACGAGTCATGAAGGGTATAACGAACATACCTTGTCTCCACATTGGATCAAGAACAGGATCAGAGGGATCAAAAACCGCTAATTCGTATAGAGCCATTGAACCGGCCCAACCAGCAACTAGAGCTGTATGCATTATATGAACAGAAAGCAAACGACCGGGATCATTCAATACGACGGTATGAACACGATACCAAGGCAAACCCATGGAAATACCCCTTTAGCAACGAAAAATAGACACTATGTAACTTTATTGCACTAAAAAAAAACTAGTAGGCGTCTATGGACCTCCCCCTTTCCGGGGATTATCTCAGAGAAAGGATTACTATTTGGTCTATGATTTTAGTAATAATGGAAAAATTCGGTTCGTAGGAACAAAAAGAAGCAGATCTATTCTATACCCGATAAGTACCAATACGCAATGGTGAGTCGGAGTTGATCCTATTTTCTATGAGTGAATGCATACAGATTTGTTCATGATAAAAAAAAAATACCTATTCGAAAGAATTTTCCTTTATTCATTCTGTCTTCCTTTTTTATGAACTTATTCAATTTATGTATAAAATATTATAAAAAAAAGGTAAAATCTGATAAAGACAAATCTTATTTATTAAGACAATAAACCTGTGGTTACGCTTCCATATTAAAGTGAGCTATAGTACTTAATTATTTATTTTTCTTTCATTTTATGCCTATTGGTGTTCCACAAGTACCTTTTCGAAGTCCTGGAGAGGAAGATGCATCTTGGGTTGACGTATAGTGCGACTTGTCAGATATATTGGGTCATATGGGATTTCCCCGTTCTCTCCCCCGATCGAGATATCCTCTCTTTCGCCCAAGAAAGATTGATTTTATTTTCAATAATTTGGAGCGTGAAGTGTAATTAGATCTATTTTTTTTTGAGGGGGTATACAGATTAATCTTATCAATTAGAAAAATTTATGGTTTACTTGGTTGGACCAATAAAATGAAGTATCGAGGCTCCGTTTAGAAAAAACCCGATTTTGAATATATGAATTCGATAATTACTACTTGTATCATATTTTAGTTATAAATAGCAGTGATCTAAAACTGCTAATCAATCGAGTCATATGATGAATACGTTGAATATTTGCTATAAAAAACATAAAACTAATAAAAAAAAAGAAAAAGAAGTGGTAGCACAAAGACATAGTATTTAGGCATTTGTCCTATATGTGCAAATCCAAATCAGGCGTATCTTTACTCGGAGTATAGCATAAACCTAACAGAATTGAAGTGCAGAAGCCCATTCAGAAACAAGAAAATTACATCGTAATTTCAATTGAATTTCGATGAAAGAATACATCAATGAAAAGTTAGGTCAATAAATTGAATGAATTCGTTTTTTTTATAGTATAGATAAAGGAGCCAAAACGAATCTTTCTTGAAAAAAGGAAGGGCCCGTTCATTAGAAGTAAAAAATATCCCGCTAAAGTAAAAAAGACTGGAATCTAAACATTGATTCTTTTTTTTTTTTCGAAATTTTTGTTGAACCGTATGCATCAAAAGGTGCATGTACGGTTCTTAAGGTATACAATTTGATCCTAATCAACCGACTTTATCGAGAAAGATTACTTTTTTTAGGCCAAGAGGTTGATAGCGAGATCTCAAATCAACTTATCGGTCTTATGGTATATCTCGGTATAGAGGATGATACCAAAGATCTGTATTTATTTATAAACTCTCCAGGCGGATGGGTAATACCCGGAGTAGCTATTTACGATACTATGCAATTTGTGCGACCTGATGTACAGACAATATGCATGGGATTAGGCGCCTCAATGGGATCTTTTATTCTAGTCGGTGGAGAAATTACCAAACGTCTAGCATTCCCTCACGCTTGGCGCCACTGCTTTTTTTAGTTCAATTTGAGACAAAAAATAAAACAAAACTATGCCTTCGCCATATAAAATATGAATATTAAGTAATAATAGCATGGCACTTTGAATTCGATAAGAGACCTTTTTTTATTCTTTTGTTTTTTCTAAATCCTGAAGATTATGTATCGAAACAGTAGTATGAGATAAAAGGAATTTCCTATTTTATTTGATCTATCGAGGGACCCCTCTTTTTTCAGCGTCACAAACTTTTTTGTTTTCACAACAGAAGACTCTTAACCATATTTCGGTTATGAAAGAATATTCAAATAAATAAATCTTTTTTTTTTTATTTATTTATTTGAATTACAAAAAAAAAAGAAACTTTGGGATTGCTCAATAAAAAACGACAAATAATAAAGCAACGGAGCCATCATAGTATTTCAAAATAACTTAAAAATAAAAGGAAGGGTGGTTATTGGATCATTTACTTCTCTGGGTCTAAGAGATCCTATATTTTCTATTCCTTTGATGGAAGGTCAAAATGAATTCCATTGTGAAGCCGTATGCAATGCACAAAAGATGCCTGTACGGTTGTTTCAATTTATTTATTGTTTTTCTCTTTAACTCATCATGTGAGATAGAGAAACCATTTATTAAATCATCAGGGTAATGATCCATCAACCTGCTAGTTCTTTTTATGAGGCACAAACGGGAGAATTTATCTTGGAAGCGGAAGAACTACTGAAGTTGCGGGAAAGCATCACAAGAGTTTATGTACAAAGAACAGGCAAACCCTTATGGGTTATATCCGAAGACATGGAAAGGGATGTTTTTATGTCAGCAACAGAAGCCCAAGCTCATGGAATTGTTGATCTTGTAGCGGTTGAATAAAAAGGTATTTTTTGCAAATCCTCAATTTGAGATTTTATCTTCTTACTGGGTTTAATAGAATATTTTCTATTATCTATTAATTAATCTAGTATTATTAATACTATTAATTAGGAATATAGAATCTAGAACTAATTCATAATCATCCGGTTAGGATCGATCTAAACCAATTCATTATGTATATGATTCAACATGCCAACTATTAAACAACTTATTAGAAACACAAGACAGCCAATCAAAAATGTCACCAAATCCCCCGCCCTTGGGGGATGTCCTCAGCGTCGAGGAACATGTACTAGGGTGTATGTGCGACTCGTTCAGATCATAGACTGGTACAAAAGAAAGGAAAGTATTTTTCCAGTATCCATGATCAATACCAGTGAATGAATAGGATAGAATGGAAGAGCTACATTCAATATCTAAAAAAAAAAGATTTCTTGTACCCTTTATTGATTGTGTATCAAATTGATGGTTTATATTGGTGCAAATCCAATCACCCCCGTTTTCAATTTAAGATGAGAAAGAATTCCCCATTGGTAATAAATGCTTATCCATTACGCGGAGGAAATCCTATTTAACAGAAGGATTATATTATACCCTTCTTCTTGCAAAAACGGACTAAGAGGGTTAGCTACCCGGCGAATCTTCATAATTAAATACCGTTACTGCATAGGTAAATCTCATTGTGAAAGAAGGATAATTCATGGGTAGAGCCAAAGAACGTGAACTGTACAAGTTAACAATAGAAAATAACGAGCTCCGGTGTATAGAGAGGACCTCACCGTTTAAGAACTAACCATAGAAACGATGGAAACCACTATTTCTTTATCCATTTCTTTTTTTTTTTGTTTTTTTTACGTTTACTATCTTTTTTTGATACTTAGTACCAAAATATCAATAAAATTTTTTATTATGAGATGAAATGTCTGCCCCCCCCCAAAAAAAAAATAGTGGTCGGGAAGGTTATAGTAGCAAAAGCCATTGGAATTTTTTTTTTATACATTGGAAAAATCCGTTTTGTTATTAATAGACTAGGAAAGGAATAACTGAAAGAAAAGAAATCAATTAGTTATTCATCAAAGTTTTTTTTTATTCAATGACCAGAATTAAACGAGGATATATAACTCGGAGACGTAGAACAAAAATTCGTTTATTTGCATCAAGTTTTCGAGGGGCCCATTCAAGACTTACTCGAACTATTACTCAACAGAAAATAAGAGCTTTAGTTTCATCCTATCGGGATAGAGTTAGGAAAAAAAGGGATTTTCGTCATTTATGGATTGCTCGAATAAATGCAGTAGTTCGAGACGGTAAAGTATACTATAATTATAGTGAATTAATGTACAATCTGTACAAGAAGCAGTTGCTTCTTAATCGTAAAATACTTGCACAAATCGCTATATTAAATAGGAATTGTCTTTATATGATTTCAAAAGAGATTAGAAAATAAGAAGAGTGGGAAGAATCCGTCGGAATAGTTTAAATGGAGTTCCCTGCAGAATGAACGCCGGGAAGGTAGAGTAGAAATTAGTATGATAAATATCATCAAATTGTCAAAATGAACAAAGATGCTCAATAAAAAAAAAGATGGATTCTGCTTCCCTGATTCTTTTTTGTTATTCTTACAACACTAAAATAAAATCTGGGTTCTCGTATTTTTTGAACAAAGCATCAATCCTATTTTGAGCGTTTAGATTTTAATTTTGATTCAATTGAAAGGTAAGCTTATTTATTTCTAGTTCTAAGACCAATAGTTCTAGCGATTGCCTCGTTTCTTTCAAATTGTTTTTCATTATTAAGAAAAGGTAACAAAGATAAAATACGAGCTTGTTTTATAGCAATAGTAATTAATCGTTGCTGTTTTAAAGTCAATCTATTTACTCGTCTAGATAATATTTTTCCTTGTTCACTAATAAATCGACTAATTAAACTCATGTTTCTATAATCAATTCGATCCCCCGATTGAATCGGGGGCAAACGCCTACGAAAAGATCGTTTGGATTTAAGAAGGAGTCGCTTTGATTTATCCATGGTTTGTTTATTCCTTATCCCGAAAATCCTATTTCTTAATTTAAAATTGGTTGTTTTGATCAGATTGAAATAGGATTTCTTTTTTTTTTTTGAATAGAAAATCTATTTTCTATATGTCATTTTTCATTTTCCTTGGAATGGAAGGGTTACACGCAGACGGATCTATTTCTTTATCTCCCCATGAATCGTATGTTTGTAACAACAGGGACAGAATTTTCTCAATTCCAATCGACTAGGTGTATTGCGTCGATTCTTTTGAGTAATATATCTGGAAATCCCCGTTGATTCTTTATTAGAAATGTTTCGAACACAACTAGTACATTCCAAAATAACCGTTACTCGGGCATCTTTACCCTTGGCCATGAGCCTCCTTTGTATTTTTGATTTACGCAACTATTTCATTTTTAGATCCAAAACAACATGACGAAAAGAAAAAAGGAACGAAAAAAGCAGAAGTTGCTAAAACGATGAAAGATTTCGTTGCAATCATATTATAGTAATAATAAGTAATACAAGGATTTCAAAATTGAGAATCGCAGTACAGTATTTCATTTTTCATTTCAGTATCTTGTATTATATTTTTGTGCTAGCCATCCAATTTTTATTTCCGTTATCACTCGGTTATTAATTGAATTGGAACCTAGACCCAGGTCCGAGTTTGACTGAGGTTGAATCCGCTTTTATTCTTTCTCTTTTCTTTTTATAACTTATTTTTTATTCTAATAACAAAAAAAGAAGGATAAGGGGAGAGGATTAGTCACAGATATTTGATTGTAGCTCTAATCTTCTTCACCCCTTCCCAGGTTAACAACTAGAATGGGTTAATCACTAGAATGAAAAAAAGGGGAATATCAACGCATCTGGGAATAAACGATTGATCTCTATCAATAGACCCGCTAAAGATCCGAACCAGAGAGTACTTACTACTGGTGCCACGGAGAGATATGTTTTTAGATCTCTCATTTTAAAAACTCCTTCTTTATTTTTTATAGTAATTTGTACTACATAATGGTAATACATATATGATCAGATGTCTATATAGTTCCGCTTATATTGTGCACGAACTCTCTAATTGAAATTGAAATCTACAACAATTCGGTAGATATTTTTTTTTTCTAAAAAAAAAAAGAATATGTCCCTTTCCGCCTCAACATTAGCTAAAAATATTGATTTTTTTATGGCGGGTTTCATAGTTATTTCATGCGTATATAATTCTTTTTATTATTATATGGTATGTATATTATATGATATGAAACAAAAAAAAAGAAGAAATGGCAATAGAATTTGTTTATATCAAATTATGAAATAAAAAAAAATGTTGGAAAACAAGACAGGGATTCTCTACAATGACACTGTAGACCAATTGAAAGGGATGTAGCGCAGTTTGGTAGCGCGTTTGTTTTGGGTACAAAATGTCACGGGTTCAAATCCTGTCATCCCTACTACCTATTCCTTTTTCTTCTGAACAGTAAAAAGGAATCAATTGAGATCGATTACAATTCAACATAAATAATTAATCTTTTCTTTCATTTTATCATATACTATATGATAGTATATACATGCAAGATATATTAGGATTGCTTTTCTTTTATTGAAAATAACGCGCTCTTAGTTCAGTTCGGTAGAACGTGGGTCTCCAAAACCCGATGTCGTAGGTTCAAATCCTACAGAGCGTGATTGCATTCTTGTTATTGGTAGGTCAAAATTGTACTGAAATAATTGAACAGCAAGCTGAATTTGACCCCCTATGAGTTCAAGCAAGTAGGAGGTCAAGCAAAAAAATAGATGTTAATTAATCAAAGGTCCAACTGGTCACCACGTCTGTATTGTAAATATGCAGTTACAAATAATCCAGCCAAAGTAATAGGAATTAGACCTAATACGATTCCAAATAGAAAAACTTCAATCATTTCAATTTATTTGCACCAGAAGAAAAAAAGGAGAGGTAATATCGATCCTTAAATATTAATATGTATTGTCCATGAATCTCAATGATCAATAATTGGAAATTGACAAGATAACGAACTCTAGAATATATAAAATATACGGAATACCCCACAAATCCTTCTTTTTATGAATTGTACAGTTAATTAATTTCAAATAAGTCGTATCTTGCTCAGACCGATAAATAGAGCTGAGGTTATAGTTAAAACCACTAATAGAAAACCGAAATAACTAGTTAGAGTAAGCATGAAGAGGCTAAATGAAATCAAATTTATTATTTTCATACATATATATTTATAAAGCACTTGCCTAAGTTTC